TACTTTAAAATTTTATTAAATTATGAAATTTATAAGACAAGAAAAGATAATAACTACTAATACGAATATAAAAAGGGTGGATTATCGTATATATATATTTCATGTAGAAACATGTAGAAAGATGAATTAGAAACATGTAGAAAGATGAATAGGTCCATTTATTTATATATTTATTGTATTTTATTAATTAATATATATTTCTTAAATTAATATATATTTCTTAAAACATATACTTATAGACTCCCTATCCCTATTAAGTATATATATACTCACTTAGGTATACTTAGTATAATATAACAATTATATATGAATTATAAGATATCTTTATAACAATATAAGGATAAGGTTCAAATATAAAACAATAAATATAACAATAAATAACAGGTACAAATATTAAATCGAGGTACCCATTCTATGATAACTCTCAACAGTCTCCCCTCCATTTTTGTGCCTTTAGTGGGCTTAGTATTTCCGGCAATTGCAATGGCTTCTTTATCTCTTTATGTTCAAAAAAACAAGATTTTTTAGATACAACAAGGACAAATCTTATATATATATATATATTTTTCAAGACTTACTTGGATCATAACACGGATATCTATTTAGTAAAATATGGTATAATATGCGGCTTCCTTCGGGCATAAGCTCTTATGTATGTGTAAACATGATAAATGAATTATAACTATTTTCAAATAGATCGGGGAGAATTTCTGAAATGTAAAGTCAATATATCTATATGTATTAGGAAATCATATGAAAGGGATGTTATTATTTTAGTTTGGATCTAAGAAATTCGATGAATTATCCCTAAAGGTTCACATCATAATAGTGCTGGTTGATGAGAGTTACTTCGGAAACAAAAAAAAGTAAAAAAAAAATTATTTTTGTTATTCTCCCAATTCCAATAAAATGCAACTAGGTCTAGTTAGAGTATGAGTTGGCGATCAGAACGTATATGGGTAGAACTTATAGCGGGGTCTCGAAAAACAAGTAATTTCTGTTGGGCCTTTATTCTTTTTTTAGGTTCATTAGGGTTTTTATTGGTTGGAACGTCCAGTTATTTTGGTAGGAATTTGATATCTTTATTTCCTTCTCAGCAAATAATTTTTTTTCCACAAGGTATCGTGATGTCTTTCTATGGGATCGCAGGTCTTTTTATTAGCTCCTATTTGTGGTGCACAATTTCGTGGAATGTAGGTAGTGGTTATGATCGATTCGATATAAAAGAGGGCATAGTGTGTATTTTTCGTTGGGGATTTCCTGGAAAAAATCGTCGCATATTCCTCCGATTCCTTATGAAAGACATTCAGTCCATCAGAATAGAAATTAAAGAGGGTATTTATGCTCGTCGTGTCCTTTATATGGAAATAAAAGGACAAGGAGCCATTCCCTTGACTCGTACTGATGAGAATTTTACTCCACGAGAGATTGAGCAAAAAGCTGCTGAATTGGCCTATTTCTTGCGTGTACCAATTGAAGTATTTTGAAAAAAGGAACTGAAGAATGAATACTTTGCAAGAGATAAAAAACTCAAGAATCATCTTTTTTTCTATAGCATAACTTAACTGAAGTTTCTTCAGAACGCTTACTCGAGCCAAAGCAAACGTATATGAAACAATTCTAAAACTAAATTGTTTATGTCCACAATTTTTTTTATGCGTATGTAAATCCACTTAACTCAATTCAGTAACAAATCTAAATGATAGATTCATCATATATCAAAACAAAACATTTCATCATAAAGTAAAGTAAAGAATTTTTTTTTCTAAATATTTGATATTTTGATAGAACGGGAGTTCTTTCGTCTCGAAATCCGACTACTATTAATTTGAAGAGGGCTCTTTCTTATTCTATATTCTTTCTAAATTCAAGGACTAACCGCTGTACTGAATCACAAAAAAATCCGGAAATACATCGATGACTTGTAATAGAACTTATGCTTGATAGAAATATTAGTATCATATAGAGTCGACGAATGAGGTGCGTTCATTAAAAATTTTTAAATTCACAGACGAAAAAATGGCAAAAAAGAAAGTATTAATTTCCCTTCTATATCTTGCATCTATAGTATTTTTGCCTTGGTGGATCTCTCTCTCATTTAATAAAAGTCTGGAATCTTGGTTTACTAATTGGTGGAATACTAGGCAATCCGAAATTTTTTTGAATGATATTCAAGAAAAGAGTATTCTAAAAGAATTCATAGACTTAGAGGAACTCTTACGTTTGGACGAAATGATAAAGGAATACCCGGAAACACATTTACAAAAGCCTCGCATCGAAATCTACAAAGAAACGATCCAATTGATCAAGATGCACAACGAGGATCGCATCCATACAATTTTACACTTCTCGACAAATATAATCTGTTTCGGTATTCTAAGTGGTTATTCTATTCTAGGTAATGAAGAACTTGTTATTCTTAACTCTTGGTTTCAAGAATTCCTATACAACTTAAGCGACACAATAAAAGCTTTTTCTATTCTTTTATTAACTGATTTATGTATAGGATTCCATTCGCCCCACGGTTGGGAATTAATGATTGGCTCTGTCTACAAAGATTTTGGATTTGCTCATAATGATCAAATTATATCCGGTCTTGTTTCTACTTTTCCAGTCATTTTAGATACAATTTTTAAATATTGGATCTTTCGTTATTTAAATCGTGTATCTCCTTCACTTGTAGTGATTTATCATTCAATGAATGACTGAAAAGTGATCGAACGATCCAATTATAATATTTGTTACTTTGTACATAAGCAAAACATTCAAAATTGTACTTACTACCCATCCAAGGGATTCCTCCAATATTCCAGTAAAATTATTTATATTTAATATTTAAGTAAATAGCAAAATTATAGATAGGGAACTATACTAGCGACCTACCTAATTTTATTGTAGAAATTTTCGGGATCAATGATTGGACCATGCAAACTAAAAATACCTTTTCTTGGATAAAGAAAGAGATTACTCGATCCATTTCCGTATCGCTCATGATATATATACTAACCCAGGCACCCCTTTCAAATGCATATCCCATTTTTGCACAGCAGGGTTATGAAAATCCACGAGAAGCGACTGGCCGTATTGTATGTGCCAATTGCCATTTAGCTAATAAACCCGTGGATATCGAGGTTCCACAAGCGGTACTTCCTGATACTGTATTTGAAGCAGTTGTTCGAATTCCTTATGATCTGCAACTGAAACAAGTTCTTGCTAATGGTAAAAAAGGAGCTTTGAATGTCGGGGCTGTTCTTATTTTACCCGAGGGGTTTGAATTAGCCCCTCCCGATCGTATTTCGCCCGAGATTAAAGAAAAGATAGGAAATCTGTCTTTTCAGAGCTATCGTCCCACTAAAAAAAATATTCTTGTGATAGGTCCGGTTCCTGGTCAGAAATATAGTGAAATCACCTTTCCTATTCTTTCCCCGGACCCCGCTACTAAGAAAGATGTGCACTTCTTAAAATATCCCATATATGTAGGCGGGAACAGGGGAAGGGGTCAGATTTATCCCGACGGGAGCAAGAGTAACAATAATGTTTATAATGCTACAGCAGCAGGTATAGTAAGCAAAATAATACGAAAAGAAAAAGGGGGGTACGAAATAACCATAGCGGATGCATCGGATGGACGTCAAGTGGTTGATATTATCCCTCCAGGACCGGAACTTCTTGTTTCAGAGGGCGAATCCATCAAACTTGATCAACCATTAACGAGTAATCCTAATGTGGGTGGATTTGGTCAGGGAGATGCGGAAATAGTACTTCAAGATCCATTACGTGTCCAAGGTCTTTTGCTCTTCTTGGCATCTGTTATTTTGGCACAAATCTTTTTGGTTCTTAAAAAGAAACAGTTTGAGAAGGTTCAATTGTCCGAAATGAATTTCTAGATCTGCGGATTTATCAACATCAAGCTCTAAAAATAAACAAATTTTTGTTGGGAATTATGTATGATCAAAAAAATTTTGCTTATTTATATTCTTTATTCTACCGGATTTCGGGAATTACTTAATACCGCATTCCTGGTCATAGTATATTGTGAAGGCGACTGTTTTACTTAACTCTTCTTTATTTATTTGTTTTTTCAATCCAAATTGAAACGGTATGATATAGAATGAATCAATAGTTTTATATTTGACTAGAATCAAAACAAAAGATAAATAAGCGGAGAATAGAAACCAAAGTATAAATGAGAGGAACAAAGGATTTTAGGGGAGATTGTTCGTCTCCTAGTCCTTGACACAAGAAACGGAATTTTACCCAACCCTTTCTTGTGTCGAATTAATAAAGATTCTCGATCCCGTTCGTAAAAAATGGATATTTGTAGTTTTCATTTTTTTTTTTTTTATATAGGTTTATTTTATCATAACCCTTTTTTAGATTTCTTACGTAACATAGTGGTAGTGGACAAATAAATATAGGTCAATTTATTGAGCAATATAGAACTTCTTCAATTTCAACGAACTTATAAAAAAAAATTTCACTTTTATTAGATTAAATATTTATTAGATTAAATGGAGTAAGGTTCTATTCTATTAGTATAGAAAGGGTTTGCATGATATCTGATTGATAGAAATATATTCTATTTATATATAATTGTGAGTCATCCAAAAAGGGTAAATCGAGTGATTCCTTCTTTGTTTTAAGTATTGACAGATACTATTGAGTAACAGATGTTCTGAATCAATTAACGAAGTTCATTTTTTAAAAACATCATCAGAAAAGGTGGAGGTTTTTGAAACATCTCTAAAAAAAAAATATTATGATTATTAAGAACTCAACGGGACTTACCCCCTCTTTCCTTGTCTGATTCGAGGGGGATCCCGTTGAGTTCTTATGCTTTCATGTCTACAACTCAGTTCATCCGATTATTACAGGGATGAACCTAATCCGGAATATGAACCATAAAAGAAAATACCGATTAAACCGATCACAAGAATACCGGCTACAGTACCTATTATCCAAAGAGGAATCCTTCCAGTAGTATCGGCCATTTGTCCTAC